CCAACTTCCAAAACGAAGGGGACTAAAGAGGAACAAGAGGGATCCACCGAAGAAGATCCTTCTCCTTCCCTTTTTTCGGAAGAAAAGGAGGATCCAGACAAAATCGATGAAACAGAAGAGATCCGAGTGAATGGAACGGAAAAAACAAAGGATGAATTCCACTTTCACTTTAAAGAGACATTCTATAAAAATAGCCGAGTTTATGAAACTTCTGATCTGGATGGGAATCACGAAAATTCGAAGTTAGAAATCCTTAAAAACAAAGAAGATCCTTTCTTCTGGTTTGAAAAACTTCTTGTGATCGGTCTTTTCGACTATAAACGATGGACTCGTCCATTGCCATTGCGGTATATAAAAAATGAGCGATTTGAAAATGCTGTAAGAAATGAAATGTCACAATATTTTTTTTACACATGTCGAAGTGATGGAAAACAAAAAATCTCTTTTATGTATACACCGAGTTTATCAACTTTTTTGGAAATGATACAAAGAAAGATGGCTTTGTACACAACCGAAAACCCTTCCTCTTATGAACTAGATAATCAGTGGGTTTATACGAATGAACAAAACGAAAACAAGCTCAGCAACGAGTTTATAAATCGAATAGAGGCTATAGATAAGGGATCTCTTCTTCTGGATGTAGTACTCGAAAAAAAAACTAGATTGTGTAATGATGAAACTAAAAAAGAATACTTGCCTAAAAAGTATGATCCTTTCTCGAACGGGCCTTATCGTGGAATAATCCATTTTGTTTTTTCCCCTTCAATCATAAATCAAATTCCCATCGGAAATTCCATCGAAACTCTTTGGATAAATAAGATCCACGAGATCCTTATTGCTACTAGTTATCGAGAATTTGAGAAAAGAATAGCTGCATTTGATCGAAAATCAATATGCTCAATAAAAATATTGAAAGGACTTTCTTTACTTTCCGAACAAGAAAAAAAAAAAAATTATTCACAAGCAAAATTGTTATTCAATGCAGTTATAACTGATACCAACGAGCACAAAATTAGAAACAAAGATCTTGAAATAGAAATAAAAGAAATCAGTAAAAAAATACCTCGATGGTCATACAAATTAATTGACGAGTTAGAACAACAAGAGAGACAAAATGAAAAAGACGCGGAGGAGGATCATCAGATTCGTTCAAGAAAAGCTAAACGTGTAGTCATTTTTACTGATAATCAGCAGAATCCCGATACTTATACTACTACCCTAGATACTAATAATTCTGATCAAACAGACGAAGTCGCTTTAATAGATTATTCTCAACAATCGGATTTTCGTCGAGACATAATAAAAGGATCTATGCGCGCTCAAAGACGTAAAATAACTATTTTTGAATTGTTTCAAGCAAATGTACATTCCCCGTTTTTTTTTGACAGAATAGGCAATACCCCTCTTTTTTTGTTTGATATCTCCGAACTTATTAAATTAATTTTTATAAATAAAATGGGTAAAAACACAGAATTCAAAATTTTGGATTGTGTGGAAGAAGATACAAACGAACAAGAGAAAAAAGAAGCGGACAAAAGAGCGACGGACAGATTAGAAGATCAAGCACGAATAGAAATAGCAGAAGCCTGGGATAGCATTATATTTGCTCAAATAATAAGAGGTTCAATCTTAGTAACACAATCAATTCTTAGAAGATATATTATATTACCGTCATTGATAATAGCTAAAAATATGGGTCGTATGCTATTATTTCAATTTCCCGAGTGGTCCGAGGATTTCAAGGGTTGGAAGAGGGAAATGCATGTTAAATGCACCTATAATGGTGTTCAATTATCAGAAACAGAATTTCCAAAAAACTGGTTAATAGACGGTATTCAAATAAAAATATTATTTCCTTTCCGTTTGAAACCTTGGCACAGATCTAAACTAGCCTCCCCTTATCTAATAAAAAAGAAAGATAAAAAAAACGATGATTTTTGTTTTTTAACAATTTTTGGAATGGAAACTGAACTACCCTTTGGTTCTCCACAAAAAAGATCTTCGTTTTTTGACTCCATTTTTAAAAAACTAAGAACAAAATTTCTGAAATGGAAAACGAATTGTTTTATCGTTCTAATAGAAAGAACAAATTTTGTTCTAATAATCTCAAAAGAAATAAAGACATGGATTATAAAAAACATTATCTTTATACAAAGACTAATAAAAGAACTATTAAAAATAAATCCAACTCTATTTTTGGGGTTGAAAGAAGTATCTGGATCGAATGAAACTAAAAAAGACAAAGATTCGAGAATCAGTAATAATATGATTTATGAATCGTCCAGTCAAATTAAATCTTTCGATTGGACAAATTATTCACTAAAAAAAAAAAAAATAAAAGATCTAACTGATAGAGCAAATCGAATCAGAACTCAAATAGGAAAAATTCTAAAAGACAAAAAAAACAAAAAAGGTAATGATGCTGAAAGATTTGAATCTCCAAAAACTTTCGGGCCGATGTTTAAAAGAAGAAATATTCGATTAATCCGTAAATCCATTTTTTTTATAAAATTTTTCTTTAAAAAGATATATATATATATCTTCTTATTTATTATTAATATTCTTCAGATCAATACACCACTTTTTCTTGAATCAAAAAAAAAATATATGGGTAAATACATTTTCAATATTAAAGCCAATCAAGAAGGTATTGATAAAACAAATCAAAATACAATTAACTTTAGAAAGTCCCTTTCTAATCTTAGTAAGAATTCACAGAACTTATCCTCGTTGTCACAAGCATATGTCTTTTACAAATTATCACAAATCCAAGTTAATAACTTGGATAAGTTACGATTTGTCCTTCAATATAATGGAACATCCCTTTTTCTTACAAACGAAATAAAAGATTATTTTGGAGCCCAAGGAATATTGCATTCCGAATTCCAAAATAAAAAAATTCGAAATTTTGGAATAAATCAATGGAAAACACGGTTAAGGGGTCATTATCAATATAATTTATCTAAGATTGGATGGTCTAAATTAGTGCCAGGAAAATGGCGAAATAGAGTTAATCAAGGTTGGATGGCCAAAAATAAAGATTTAAACAAACGATATTCTTATAAAAAAGACCAAATAATTTATTATAAAAAAGAAAATTATTATAAATTACCAAATCAAAAAGACTATGGATATGATCTTTTATCATATCAATCTATATCTTATGAAGATACGAAGAACTCATCTATTTATGTATCACCATTACAAGTAAACAATAACCGAGGGATTTTTTGTAATTACAACACACGGAAATACAAATTATTTGATGGAATAGGAGATATTCTTAGCAATAATTATCTCGGAAAAAATGGTATTGTGGATATGGATAAAAATCCAGATAGAAAATATGGGGATTGGAAAATGATCCATTTGTGTCTTAGAAATACGGTCGATATTGAGACCTGGATCAATACCAACAGTCATAAAAAGACTAAGACTATTAATGGCAAAGAAATAGAGAAGAAAGGTCTGATGATTCATCAACAAATAAAGCCTTCCAATCAAACCTTTTTTGATTGGATGGGAATGAATGAACAAATACGAAATCGTCCCATATCGAATCTTAAACTTTGGTTCTTCCCCGAATTTGCACTCTTTTATAATTCATATAAAATGAAACCCTGGTTCATACCCATCCAATTACTTCTTTTAAATTTTAATGGAGATGAAAATATTAGTGCAACTAAAAATATCAATGAAAATCCAAAAAAGGATCTTTCATCGAATAAAATAAACTATCTTGAATTAGAAAATAAAAAGAAAAAAGAAAAAGAATCTCCAACTCGAGGGAATCCTAGATCAGATGCACAAAACCGAAGGAATCGCGGATCAGTTCAAGAAGAAGATCTTGAAGAAAATTATGGGGTGGGATCAGATATAAAAAAACGTAGAAAGAAAAAAGAATACCAAAGCAATACAGAAGCCGAACTCCATTTATTTCTTAAAAGATATTTGCTTTTTCAATTGAGATGGGATGATTCTTTAAATCAAAGAATGCTCAATAATATCAAGGTATATTGTTTCCTGCTTAGATTGATAAACCCAAGAGAAATTGCTATATCCTCTATTCAACGGGGAGAAATGAGTCTGGATATAATGCTGATTCAGAAAGATTTAACTCTTACAGAATTAATGAGAAAGAGTCTATTTATTATTGAACCGGTGCGTCTGTCTGTTACAAGGGATAGAAAATTTCTTATGTATCAAACCATAAGTATTTCATTCGTTCATAAGAGTAAGGACAAAGCTAATCAAGGAAACCAAGAAAAAAGATATGTTGATAAACCCATTGCAAGACATCAAAAAATAACTGAAAATCAAAACAAAAATCATTATGTTTTGCCCGTTCCTGAAAATATTTTATCACTTAGACGTCGTAGAGAGTTTAGAATTCTAATTTGTTTGGATTCCCAAAATGGGAACGGTCGCGATAGAAATACAGCATTTTGCGATGGGAAAAACGTAAAAAACTGCGATCAATTTTTGGATAAAAGCACAAATCTTGAGATAGCGAAAAACAAATTAATAAAATTATTTCTTTGGCCGACTTATCAATTAGAAGATTTAGCTTGTATGAATCGCTATTGGTTTGATACCACTAATGGCAGCCATTTCAATATGGTAAGGATAAATATGTATCCACAATGAAGAAGGATGATAGATTTTATCTATGTATCCTGTAGCATATCTGATATATGAAAGCAACCGCATATACACACATATACACATGTGCTATCTTACATTTCATTCTATACTAATTCAATGACGTTGACGTATCAATTAGATCTATCAATAACTCAACGGAATCCTTTTATTTTAATTTCAGCTGAAAAATCTTTTATAAGTACCGTCCTTTTCTTTTATATTTCTACTTAAATTGAAAATTAGATTGATCATTGACTCATTTTATTTGATAAAAAAACGATTTAATAAAATTAGGAGTCTATATCTATAATTTAATTAAGTATACCCAATTAAAGTGGTTGGCATTATTATAATTTTTTATTTCTGATCGGTAAAATTTAGATCTTTCAACAAGAAAATAAAAAAGGGGGAGAATTTTCCATTTTATGGTAAAAAATGTATTCAGTTCAGTTTTTTTGCAAGAAGAAAAAGAAAAAAACCAGGGGTCTGTTGAATTTCAAGTCTTCAATTTCACCAATAAGATACGAAGACTTACTTCACACTTAGAATTGCACAGAAAAGACTATTTATCTCAGCGAGGTCTACGTAAAATTCTGGGAAAACGTCAACGATTACTGGCTTATTTTTTAAAGAAAAATAGAGTACGTTATAAAGAATTAATTGGTCGGTTGGATATTCGGGAACTAAAAACTCACTAATTTGAAGAACCTTAAATTATTTGATTTATTATATCTTGAATTTTGATAAATTTATTTTTGTTTTCAGTAATTCATGGAAGAATGAATCGGGGAAAAACCTATGAATGTACCAGCTACCAGAAAAGACCTCATGATAGTAAATATGGGTCCTCATCACCCATCCATGCATGGGGTTCTTCGGCTCATCATTACTCTAGATGGTGAAAATGTTATTGACTGTGAACCAATATTGGGTTATTTACACAGAGGGATGGAAAAAATTGCAGAAAACCGAACAATTATACAGTATCTGCCTTATGTAACACGTTGGGATTATTTAGCTACTATGTTCACAGAAGCAATAACCGTAAATGCACCAGAGCAATTAGGAAATATTCAAGTACCGAAGAGAGCCAGCTATATCAGAGTAATTATGTTGGAGTTGAGTCGTATAGCTTCTCATTTATTATGGCTTGGTCCCTTTATGGCAGATATTGGTGCACAAACCCCTTTCTTCTATATTTTTAAAGAAAGAGAATTAGTATATGATTTATTCGAAGCTTCCACTGGTATGAGAATGATGCATAATTATTTTCGTATCGGAGGAGTGGCTGTTGATCTACCTCATGGCTGGATAGATAAATGTTTGGATTTCTGTGATTATTTTTTAACAGCGATTTCTGAATATCAAAAACTTATTACACGAAATCCTATTTTTTTAGAACGAATTGAGGGAGTGGGCATTATTAATGGAGAGGAAGCAATAAATTGGGGTTTATCAGGACCAATGCTACGAGCTTCCGGAATACAATGGGATCTTCGTAAAATTGATCATTATGAGTGTTATGGCGAATTTGATTGGGAAATTAAATGGCAAAAAGACGGAGATTCATTAGCTCGTTATTTAGTACGAATCAGTGAAATGACGGAATCTATAAAAATTATTCAACAAGCTCTGGAAGGAATTCCAGGAGGGCCCTATGAGAATTTAGAAATCCGATGCTTTGATAGAGTAAGCGATCCTGAATGGAATGATTTTGAATATAGATTCATTAGTAAAAAACCTTCGCCCACTTTTGAATTATCGAAACAGGAACTTTATGTGAGAGTAGAAGCACCAAAGGGCGAGTTGGGAATTTTTTTGATAGGAGATCAAAATGTTTTTCCTTGGCGATGGAAAATCCGACCACCCGGTTTTATCAATTTGCAAATTCTTCCTCAGTTAGTTAAAAGAATAAAATTGGCTGATATTATGACGATACTAGGTAGTATAGATATCATTATGGGAGAAGTTGATCGTTGAAATGATAATTGATACAACAGAAGTACAAGATATCAATTCGTTTTCAAAATTGGAATACTTCTTAAAGGAGGTCTATGGGATTATATGGATGCTTATCCCTATCTTGACTCTTGTATTGGGAATTACAATAAGTGTACTAATAATTGTATGGTTAGAAAGAGAAATATCCGCAGGGATACAACAACGTATTGGACCTGAATACGCCGGCCCTTTTGGAATTCTCCAAGCGCTAGCAGATGGGACAAAACTACTTTTAAAAGAAAATATTATTCCATCTAGAGGAGATATCAGTTTATTCAGTATCGGACCATCCATAGCGGTCATATCAATTCTACTAAGTTATTCGGTAATTCCTTTTGGCTATCACCTTGTGCTAGCCGATCTCAATATTGGTGTTTTTTTATGGATCGCTATTTCAAGTATTGCTCCCATTGGACTACTTATGTCAGGATATGGATCAAATAATAAATATTCTTTTTTGGGTGGTTTACGAGCTGCTGCTCAATCAATTAGTTATGAAATACCATTAACTCTATGTGTATTATCAATATCTCTACGTGCGATTCGTTGAGACATAAACTTTTTCTATTTCTTTTTACTTTATTTCTAGAAAAGGTTTGAATAGATATCTTCATTTATTTGTTTATCATTTTGGTTGACGAACTAAATCAGATAGTTATATGAGTGAAAGAAAACAGCTTAGAAGTTCGCAGTAAAAAGATCGAGTCTCATTTCCTATGTACCAGGATTAAGCAAAAATAAATATAAGCAGTAAAGACTGTTTACCCCAAGATTGGTTGATTGGACATCATATCATAGCTTGAAGCGGGTTCAAAAGATTAACTATATGGAGTTTTCACTATCGTTTGTATGTAT